AGTGGCTTTGATACATTATTCACAACAATCAAATTTTCGTCGAGACATAATCAAAGGCTCTGTGCGTGCTCAAAGACGTAAAATAGTTACTTGGAAATTCTTTGAGGCAGATGCGCATTCCCCCCTCTTTTTGGACCGAATCGAAAAATCCCCCATTTTTTCTTTTGATATTTCCGAACGTATAAACCTAATTTTGAGAAATTTTATGTGGACAAACACAGAACTCAAAATTTCGGATTATAAAGAGAAAACCACAGAAGAAAGTGAGAAAAAAAAGGAAGAGGATAAAAAAGAGGAAGCCAAAAGAAAGGAGAAAGTACGTATAGAAATAGCGGAAGCCTGGGATAGTATTTTACTTGCTCAAGTACTAAGAGGTTTTTTGTTAGTAACCCAATCTATTCTTAGAAAATATATTATATTGCCTTCATTGATAATAGTTAAAAATATCGCCCGTATGCTGTTGTTTCAATTTCCCGAATGGTCCGAGGATTTTAAAGATTGGAATCGAGAAATGTATGTTAAATGCACCTATAATGGCGTTCAATTATCAGAAAAAGAATTTCCAAAAAACTGGTTAACAGACGGTATTCAGATTAAGATCCTATTTCCTTTTCGTCTGAAACCTTGGCACACATCTAACCCACGAACCCCTTATAATGATCCAATGAAAAAGAAAGATTCCAAAAATGATTTTTGTTTTTTAACAATTTTTGGAATGGAAGCTGAATTCCCTTTTGATTCTCCCAGAAAACAACTTTCATTTTTTGAACCCATTTTTAAAGAACTCAAAAGAAAAATTAGAAAATTGAAAAAGAAATGCTTTCTAATTCTAAGAATTTTAAAAGAAAAAACAAAATTGTTTGTAAATGTTTTAAAAGAAACAAAAAAATGGGTCATTAAAAAGATTCTTTTTTTAAAAGAAATAAAAAAAGAACTCTCACAAATAAATCCAATTCTATTATTTGGATTGAGAAAAAGAAAAGTATATGAATTGAGTAAAACTAAAAAGGATTCTATAACCAGTAATCTGATGATTGATGAATTGTCCATTGAAACTATACCATCATCCATTGAAACTATACCTCGGAATTGGACAAATTATTCATTGACAGAAAAAAAAATGCGGGATCTAACTGATAGAACAAGCACAATCATAAACCAAATAGAAAAAATTACAAATAAAAAAAAGGGCGGATTTCGAATTCCGGATCGAAATATTCGTTCTATCAAAATAAGTGATGATGATAAAGGGTTGGAATCACAAAAAAATATTTTGCAGATATTAAAAAGAAAAAATGCTCGACTAATACGCAAATTACATTATTTTATGAAATTTTTCATTGAAAGGATATACATAGATATCTTTCTGTGGATCATTAATATTCCTAGGATCAATACACAACCATTTCTTGAATCAATAAAAAAAATTATTAATAAATACATTACCAATAATGAAACAAATCAAGAAAAAATGGATAAAACAAATCAAAGTTTAATTCACTTTATTTCGACTATAAAAAAGGCACTTTATAATACTAATATTAGTAATAAGAATTCAAATACTTTTTGTGACTTATCCCACTTTTCACAAGCCTATGTATTTTACAAACTCTCACAAACCCAATTTATTAATTTTGATTTTTATAAGTTAAAACCTGTCTTTCAATATAATGGAGCAGCCCCTTTTATTAAGACTGAAATAAAGGATTATTTTGTTGGAACACAAGAACTTTTTCATTCTCAATTAAGACATAAGAATCGTCAGAATTCTGGAATAAATCAATGGACAAATTGGTTAAGGAATCATTATCAATATGATATATCTCAGATTAGATGGTCTAGACTAGTACCACAAAAATGGCGAAATCAATTCAATCAACACTGTATGAATCAAAATAAGGATTTATGCAACTCATCTAAAAAAACAAAATTTATTCACTACGAAAAACAAAATAATTTGGAAACGGCTTCATTACTAAATGAAAAAGAGAATTTTAAAAAACAATATAGATATGATCGGTTAGCATATAAATCTATTAATTCTGAAGATACGAAGTACTCTTCAATTTATGAATCGTCATTACACGTAAAAAATAACCAAGAAGTTTTTTCGAATTCCAACACAAATAAACGAAAATCTTTTTATATGATGGAAGGTATTCCTATTATCCCTAGCAATAAGGATCTAGTACAAGATGATATTAGAGATATGGAGAAAAATCTGGATAGAAAATATTTTGATTGGAGAATTCTCGATTTTTGTCTTAGAACGAAAATCGATATCGAGGCTTGGATCAACATTGATACTGACCCAAACAGTAATAAAAAATCTACTAAGGCTAATAATTATCAAATAATTGATCAAATCAAAAAGAAAAACCTTTTTTATCTCACAATTCATCAAGATCAAGAAATCAACTTATCCAATCAAAAAAGTTTTTTTGATTGGATGGGAATGAATGAAGAAATACTAAACCGTCCCATATCAAATCTTGAACGTTGGTTCTTCCCAGAATTTTTAATATTTTATAATTTGTATAAAACAAAACCGTGGGTTATACCAATAAAATTACTTCTTTTAGATTCTAATATAAATGAAAACGCTACTGATATTGAAAACAAAAGCATCGCTGGAAATAAAAAAAAAGATCCTTTTATATCAATATCCTCCAATGAAAAAAAATCTCTTGAATTAAAAAAACGAAATAAAGGGCAAAAAGAATCCGTGGACCAAGCAAACCTTGAATCTGCTCTTTCAAACCAAGAAAAAGATGTTGAAGAAGATTATACGGGCTCGGACATGAAAAAACATAAAAATAAAAAGCAACACAAGAACAATACAAAAGCGGAGTTTGATTTCTTACTAAAAAGGTATTTTCTTTTTCAATTGCGATGGGATGATATTTTAAATAAAAAAATAATTAATAACATCAAAGTATATTGTCTCCTGCTTAGACTGATAAATCCACGAGAAATAACTATATCCTCTATTCAAAGGGGAGAAATGAGTCTTGATATTCTGATGATTCAGAAAAATTTAACTCTTACAGAATTGATCAAAAGAGGAATTTTGATTATTGAACCAATTCGTCTATCTATAAAAAATGATGGGCAATTTATTATGTCTCAAACCATTGGTATTTCGTTGGTTCATCAAAGTAAACACAAAATTAATCAAAAATACCGAGAAAAAACTCATGTTGATAAGAATTCTGATGAAGTCATTACCAAATATAAAAAGATGACTGGAAATAGGGATAAAAATCATTATGATTTGTTTGTTCCTGAAAATCTTTTATCACCTAGACTTCGGAGAGAATTTCGAATTCTAATTTGTTTCAATTCTAGGAATAGAAATGATATGCATAAAAATTCAGCATTGGGGAATGGGAATAAGGTGAACGGTCAGGTTTTGGATAAAAGCAAAGGATATCAAAAGAAACTTATTAAATTAAAGTTATTTCTGTGGCCCAATTATCGATTAGAAGATTTAGCTTGTATGAATCGGTATTGGTTTGATAGCAATAACGGCAGTCGTTTCGGTATGGTAAGGATACATATGTATCCGCGATTGAAAATTCATTACTAGTATATTTTTGCTACCTTTCCCATATCGTAGCGGGTCTATGACGACAAAGAGGTGCACACATTCATTGTCTTACATTCCATTCTGATACATGATACTAATTCAATGACATATCAATTCGATCTCGAAATGAATCAATAAAATCTTCTGATTTTAGGACTAAGTTTTTATCTTTTTGGAGTACGGAAAACAACCATACTTTTGTATACCTTTTCAAATCGAATTTTTAAATGAAAATCGGATTGATTTCATTTGATTTAATAAAATTCGAAATTAGAACAAAATTAAGATTATTGTCTATACCAAACTAAAACAAGTGACATTATTATTACTGATCAATAAAGATATCTATCAATAAAAATATCTTAAAAAAAGAAGGGGGTTTCATTTTATGGTAAAAAATTCATTCATCTCAGTTATTTCACAAGAAGAAAAAGAAGAAAACAGGGGTTCTGTTGAATTTCAAATATTTAGTTTCACCAATAGGATACGAAGACTTACTTCACATTTACAATTACACAAAAAAGACTATTTATCTCAGAGAGGTCTACGTAAAATTCTGGGAAAACGCCAACGACTGCTATCTTATTTGTCAAAGAAAAATAGAATAGGTTATAAAGAATTAATTAATCGGTTGGATATTCGGGAATCAAAAACTCGTTAATTTGAAGAAGCATTTTGAATTATTTGATTTATTAGATCTTGAATTTGAATGAACTTTTTTTCGTTTTCAACAATTCATGAAAGAATGAATTAAGGAAAAACTTATGAATATACCAGCTCCAAGAAAAGACCTCATGGTAGTCAATATGGGTCCCCACCATCCATCAATGCATGGTGTTCTTCGACTTATCATTACTCTAGATGGTGAAGATGTTATTGACTGTGAACCAATATTGGGTTATTTACACCGAGGGATGGAAAAAATTGCGGAAAACCGAACAATTATACAATATTTGCCTTATGTAACACGTTGGGATTATTTAGCTACTATGTTCACAGAAGCAATAACGGTAAATGGACCGGAACAGCTGGGAAATATTCAAGTACCTAAAAGAGCCAGCTATATCAGAATAATTATGTTGGAGTTGAGTCGTATAGCTTCTCATCTGTTATGGCTCGGTCCTTTTATGGCGGATATTGGTGCACAGACTCCCTTTTTCTATATTTTCAGAGAAAGAGAATTAGTATATGATCTATTCGAAGCTGCCACCGGTATGAGAATGATGCATAATTATTTTCGGATCGGAGGGGTAGCGGCTGATCTCCCTCATGGCTGGATAGATAAATGTTTGGATTTCTGCGATTATTTTTTAATAAGGGTTGCTGAATATCAACAACTTATTACACGCAATCCTATTTTTTTAGAACGAGTCGAGGGGGTAGGCATTATTGGTCGAGAGGAAGTAATAAATTGGGGTTTATCGGGACCAATGCTGCGAGCGTCCGGAATACAATGGGATCTTCGTAAAGTTGATCAGTATGAGTGTTATGACGAATTTGATTGGGAAGTACAGTGGCAAAAAGAAGGGGATTCGTTGGCTCGTTATCTAGTCCGAATTGGTGAAATGATGGAATCCATAAAAATTATTCAACAGGCTCTCGAAGGAATTCCGGGGGGGCCATATGAGAATTTAGAAACCCGATACTTTGATAGAGAAAGGAATCCAGAATGGAATGATTTTGAATATCGCTTTATTAGTAAAAAACCTTCTCCTACATTTGAATTGCCGAAACAAGAACTTTATGTGAGAGTGGAAGCTCCAAAAGGGGAGTTGGGGGTTTTTCTGATAGGGGATCGGAGTGGTTTTCCTTGGAGATGGAAAATTCGACCGCCGGGTTTTATCAATTTGCAAATTCTTCCTCAGTTAGTTAAAAGAATGAAATTGGCTGATATTATGACAATACTAGGTAGTATAGATATCATTATGGGAGAAGTTGATCGTTGAAATGATAATTGATACACCAGAAGTACAAGATATCGATTCTTTTTCTAGATTGGAATTTTTAAAAGGGGTCTATGGAATTATATGGTTACTTATTCCTATTTTGACTCTTGTATTGGGAATCACAATAGGCGTACTGGTAATTGTATGGTTAGAAAGAGAAATATCCGCGGGAATACAACAACGTATTGGACCTGAATACGCCGGTCCTTTGGGAGTTCTTCAAGCTCTAGCAGATGGGACAAAACTTCTTTTCAAAGAAAATCTTTTTCCATCTAGAGGGGATACTCGTTTATTCAGTATCGGTCCATCCATAGCAGTGATATCAATTTTAGTAAGCTATTTAGTAGTTCCGTTTGGTTATCGCCTTGTTTTAGCGGATCTCAATATTGGTGTTTTTTTATGGATTGCTATTTCAAGTATTGCTCCCATTGGACTTCTTATGTCAGGATACGGGTCAAATAATAAATATTCCTTTTTAGGTGGTCTACGAGCTGCTGCTCAATCGATTAGTTATGAAATACCATTAACTTTATGTGTGTTATCAATATCTCTACGTGCGATTCGTTGATATATAGACATAAACTTTTCTCTATTCTTCCTTTCTAGGAAAGCGGTGGAATGAATTGAGTAAAGTTAGATATCTTCATTTTTTTTATTCATTATTCGGATTGAAGAATTAAATCAAATAGTTATATGAGTGAAAGAAAACAGCTTATATTATATATAATATATAAATTAGATAATTTAGAATATATAAATTCGCAGTAAAAATATTGAGTCTCATTTTTCATGTATAAGAGTTAAAGAGTTAAGCGGAAATAAACATAAACATAAGAAACCGTTTACCCCAAGATTGGTTAATTAGTCATCCTGACTTGAAGCGGGCTCAAAAGATCCACCGTATTGAGTTTTCACTATCATTTGTATGTATTAAGATACATGTATTATCATAACGGGGGGTTGAACAAAAACGAGTGGATGGTTAGAAACACCAAGATATGTAACGGATTTGTAATGGAAATGGAAATTCTGTAAATTATCCAAAAGGACATTTTTACATAATATACAAACAAAGAATACTAATTGGGGCTTAAGGTTGGTAGAAATTATTAGGCAGTACTCCCCAAGGCACGATTCCAATCCAGAGTATGCTCCTATCCACCGATTAAATACATAACTATTGGGAACGAAAAAATCCTTTATTTTGTAAGCCCTCTTTTTTTCAGAAATAGAAAGAAGAATAGGAATGAAAAAAAAAAAAGAGAAAGAAACCCAATTCCAATAAAAAAATATCTTTTTTATCCTTTTCCATATCCATATTCATATATAGAATATGTATCATAATTCATGAATTAATATGGAATTCTTTTTCATAAGTAAAAACGACGGGCTAGTTATATTTCTACAAGAAGTATTTTATTGAAGAATTAAGTTATTACTCAACAAAGAAGAATTGAAATTATTAAAGAAGGGGTGAGATCAATTCAGAAGTACTTTGTTTTTTTTTTTTTTTTTTATTATTAATTTATTTAATTATTAAAATAAGAATTATATAAAACTAATAATTATAACAGACAGAATTCTATTGGTCTAATTTTGGACCGTCCAATAAAGTTTGACCTTATCCATCCTACAAACATATCAAGATAAAATAATACTTACCCGGTCCTTAGATTTATTTATGGCCTTCAAGGAGCCGTATGAGGTGAAAATCTCATGTACGGTTCTGTAATAGCGATGGTAACAGTGATGGTATCACCGACTATGATTATCTAACAGTTCAAGTACAATTGATATAGTTGAGGCGCAATCAAAATATGGTTTTTGGGGGTGGAATTTGTGGCGTCAGCCTATAGGGTTTATCATTTTTCTCATCTCTTCCCTAGCAGAATGTGAGAGATTACCTTTTGATTTACCAGAAGCAGAAGAAGAATTAGTAGCAGGTTATCAAACCGAATACTCGGGTATCAAATTTGGTTTATTTTATGTTGCTTCCTATCTAAACCTATTAGTTTCTTCATTATTTGTAACGGTTCTTTACTTGGGAGGTTGGAATATCTCTATTCCAGACATATATGTTTCTGAGTTTTTTGAAATAAATAAACTGGGTGGAGTCTTTGGAGCGACAATTGGTATCTTTATTACATTAACTAAAACTTATTTGTTCTTGTTCATTCCTATCACAACAAGATGGACTTTGCCGAGGCTAAGAATGGACCAACTATTAAATCTTGGATGGAAATTTCTTTTACCGATCTCTCTCGGTAATCTATTATTAACAACTTCTTCCCAACTCTTTTCGCTATAAAGGAATATTCTATATTCACAATTTGTCTCAAACAAGAGAAATAAACAAACATAAAATAATTCATATATATATATTCACGATATGTTTTCTATGGTAACTGGGTTCATGAATTATGGTCAACAAACAATACGGGCTGCAAGGTACATTGGTCAAAGTTTCATGATTACTTTATCTCACGCAAATCGTTTACCCGTAACTATTCAATATCCTTATGAAAAATTAATAACCGCGGAGCGTTTCCGTGGTCGAATTCATTTTGAATTTGATAAATGTATTGCTTGTGAAGTATGTGTTCGTGTATGTCCTATAGATCTACCCGTTGTTGATTGGAAATTGGAAACGGATATTCGAAAGAAACGATTACTTAATTACAGTATTGATTTCGGAATCTGTATATTTTGTGGTAATTGTGTTGAGTATTGTCCAACAAATTGTTTATCAATGACTGAAGAATATGAACTTTCTACTTATGATCGTCACGAATTAAATTATAATCAAATTGCTTTGGGTCGTTTACCGATGTCAGTAATTGACGATTATACAATTCGAACAATTTTTAATTCGCCTCAAAATAAGTAAATCTCGTGATTAAAGAATAATTTCCAATTACTTTAACAATACTAAGGTTGGTTTTTGATCTAATTTAAAGAAATAAGGGTTCTTTCGTTTTGTTTGGTCAATAACTACAAATTCCAACTATTGATTGGTTGATAAGAATCGAGCCTTAATTTGGATTGAAAATCTATTAATTAATATATCTGTATATATTTCGAAATAAAAAATTATAAAAAATTTCGGATTAGAACTATTCCTTCAGATAAAGAATAAAATGAGCCCAATAATTGTACCTACATTTAGTCATATCTCTTAGGATTTAATTAGGAATTTCTCAAAAAAAAATTTTTCTGGTCGGGTCTCAATAAGGTCATGAAAAACATTTAGATTTATTTATCTCTTATTTTACATATAATGGATTTGCCTGGACCAATACATGATTTTCTTTTAGTCTTTCTGGGATCGGGTCTTATACTAGGAGGTATAGGTGTGGTATTATTTACCAACCCCATTTATTCTGCCTTTTCATTGGGGATGGTTCTTGTTTGTATATCCTTATTCTATATTCTATTAAACTCCTATTTTGTAGCTGCTGCACAACTTCTTATTTACGTGGGAGCTATAAATGTTTTAATTGTATTTGCTGTGATGTTCATGAATGGTTCAGAGTATTACAAAGATTTTAATCTTTGGACTGTTGGGGATGGGATTACTTTGCCTGTTTGTACAAGTATTTTTGTTTTACTAATGATTACTATTACGGATACGTCATGGTACGGGATTATTTGGACTACAAGATCAAACCAGATTATAGAGCAAGATTTGATAAGTAATAGTCAACAAATTGGAATTCATTTATCAACAGATTTTTTTCTTCCATTTGAATTCATTTCGATAATTCTTTTAGTCGCTTTGATAGGCGCAATTGCCGTAGCGCGCCAGTAATAAATCTCTAGAATTAGCAACAGTAATCAAAATTCAACTCTGTTCTGTGTTATTACATTTTTTTATCTTCCATTTTTAAATTGGTTATGTCTAAAACTCAAAATAAAAATTCTTTTATTTAATCTATTACTAATACAATATATTCCTTTGTTCCGGACTTTATATTCTAGTCAATTGAATCTGTTGAATTGTTGTTCAGTTCATATTGAAATGAATCAAAATTGATAAGGAGTTAGTCAATGATGCTCGAGCATGTACTTGTTTTGAGTGCCTACTTATTTTCTATCGGTATCTATGGATTGATCACGAGCCGAAATATGGTTAGAGCCCTTATGTGTCTTGAACTTATACTGAATGCGGTTAATATAAATTTCGTAACATTTTCTGATTTTTTTGATAGCCGGCAATTAAAAGGAAATATTTTCTCCATTTTTGTTATAGCTATTGCCGCCGCTGAAGCAGCTATTGGACCGGCTATTGTTTCGTCAATTTATCGTAACAGAAAATCAACTCGTATCAATCAATCGAATTTGTTGAATAAGTAGTATTAATCATAGAAATTAGAATATTCATAAATTCAAATTAACATGCCCATACATTAAATCTAATCCACATTTTCGAAAATGTAAGAAATCAAAGTATCTTGGCTCTATCGCGCGAGTCGATCCAGAAGTAGATTGCTTCAAAATTTCTGGTAAATTATTGATTCATCTGGTGTTTAAATATATGATTCATTTACAAATTTACTAGATCGAAAATTTCTGACGTTCAAAAATTTATAGATCCAATGTCACACTCAGTAAAGATTTATGATACGTGTATAGGGTGTACTCAATGTGTGCGAGCCTGCCCAACCGATGTATTAGAAATGATACCTTGGGACGGATGTAAAGCTAAGCAAATCGCTTCTGCTCCAAGAACAGAGGACTGTGTCGGTTGTAAGAGATGTGAATCCGCCTGTCCAACGGATTTCTTGAGTGTTCGCGTTTATTTATGGCATGAAACAACTCGAAGTATGGGTCTAGCTTATTAATACGTTCCAGAAAACCCTACTCGAATACATTTGATTTTTTTACCTTTACCGACAAAAACCCGCGCTCAAAATATATTTATTTCGAGCACGGGTTTTTCTGGTCCAAGTTTATTTTGTTTTTACTATGAATAATTTTCCTTGGTTAACACTAGTTGTAGTTTTGCCAATAACCGCGGGTTCCTTAATTTTCTTTCTTCCTCATAGAGGAAATAAGGTAATAAGATGGTATACTATATCTATATGCATAACGGAACTCCTTCTAACAACCTATGCATTCGGGTATCATTTCCAATTGGATGATCCGTTAATGCAACTAACGGAGAATTATCAATGGATCAATTTTTTTGATTTTTACTGGAGATTGGGAATAGATGGAATTTCTATAGGACCCATTTTACTGACAGGATTTATCACAACTTTAGCTACTTTAGCGGCTTGGCCCGTTACTCGAGATTCCCGACTATTCCATTTCCTAATGTTAGCAATGTATAGCGGTCAAATAGGACCATTTTCTTCTCAAGACCTTTTACTTTTTTTCATCATGTGGGAGTTAGAATTAATTCCCGTTTATCTACTTCTATCCATGTGGGGGGGAAAGAAACGTTTGTATTCAGCTACAAAATTTATTTTGTACACTGCCGGAGGTTCTGTTTTTTTATTAATAGGAGTTCTGGGTATTGGTTTATATGGCTCCAATGAACCGACATTAAATTTTGAAACATCAGCTAATCAATCGTATCCTGTAGCCCTGGAAATAATATTCTATATTGGATTTCTTATTGCTTTTGCTGTCAAATCACCGATCATACCCCTACACACATGGTTACCAGACACCCATGGAGAGGCACATTATAGTACTTGTATGCTTTTAGCCGGAATCTTATTAAAAATGGGAGCGTATGGGTTGGTTCGGATCAATATGGAATTATTACCCCATGCCCATTCTATATTTTCTCCCTGGTTGATGATAGTAGGCACAATTCAAATTATCTATGCAGCTTTAACATCTCCTGGTCAGCGTAATTTAAAAAAAAGAATAGCCTATTCCTCTGTATCTCATATGGGTTTCATAATTATAGGAATTGGTTCTATAAGCGATACAGGGCTCAATGGGGCCATTTTACAAATAATTTCTCACGGATTTATTGGCGCTGCGCTTTTTTTCTTGGCCGGAACGAGTTACGATCGAATACGACTTATTTATCTCGACGAAATGGGCGGAATGGCTATCGCAATTCCCAAAATATTCACGACTTTCAGTATCTTATCAATGGCTTCGCTTGCATTACCGGGCATGAGCGGTTTTGTTGCCGAATTGATAGTTTTTTTTGGAATACTTACTAGCCAAAAATATCTTTTAATGACAAAAGTATTAATTACTTTTGTAATGGCAATTGGAATGATATTAACTCCTATTTATTCATTATCTATGTTACGCCAGATGTTCTATGGATACAAGCTTTTTAATGCCCCAAACTCTTATTTTTTTGATTCTGGACCGCGAGAGTTATTTATTTCTATTTCTATCCTTTTCCCTGTAATAGGTATTGGTATTTATCCCGATTTCGTTTTCTCATTATCAGTTGACAAGGTCGAAGCTATTATATCAAATTTTTTTTATAGATAGTTTTTGTCAATAAACCAAAATAAAAAACCTGATGATTTTTAAAATCGTTCATTGTACAAAAAAAGTCTTTTTCTGTTTTTAAGTTAAATAAAAAAATTGGAATTCTATATATAACCAGATATTTTTGACATTTTCGAGAACCATTTGAATCAAGTAATGGAAATGGAATGATTCAAATGGTTCTTGATGGTTTACATGAGGGTTTCATATATATATGTATGCTGCCCTAGGCTTCTAGTTGTCAAGTACCTTATTCAATTAGATGGTAATGTAAATGAACCATAACTATGTAACCCTATTCCTAATAGATTAACCCCAAAATAGCATATCCAAATTATAAGAAAGCCCATTGAGGCCACAATTGCAGAATTTACGCTTTCATAATTTTTATTTGTTCGAATATGTAAATAAATCGCAAATATGGTCCAAGTAATAAATGCCCAAGTCTCTTTTGGATCCCAATTCCAATAGGATCCCCATGCTTCATTAGCCCATACTGCTCCCGAAAGAATACCTATGGTTAAAAGGATAAACCCTAAACTAATAATACGATAACTCCATCGATCCAATTGTTGAATTAATTGATATCTGTAATAATTCTGAGAAGAAATCAAAGAAGTGCTTTGTAACACATTGTTTCTTTCATTCACGTATTGAATCTCACCAAAGGAAAACGACTCCGTTAATAAATTATTGCTTTTACTAAAAATCCTTATGAATTTTCGAAATGTAATGACTAGAAGAGCTAGTGATAATAATGACCCACACAAAAGAGCTGCATAGCCCAATACCATCATACTTACGTGCATCATTAACCAATGGGATTGGAGAGCAGGTACTAATATTGCGGATTGATGCATTTCGGTTAAAAGACCTGAAGTAGCGAAACCCTGGGTAAAAATAACACTTGGCGCCGTTATTGCGCTTAAATGGTTTTTTTGTTTTTTAAAATACGGAATCATATGAATAATGGAAAAACCCCACGAAAGAAAAATTAATGATTCATATAAATCGCTTAATGGTAAATGCCCAAAATAAATCCAACGAGTAACTAATAATCCTGTTATGCAGAAAAAAGTAGCTATCATCCCCTTTTCTGATGAATCATATAGTCCTACGATTTCATCGACAAATAAAGTTATCAAATGAATTGTAATTACAATTGAAATGATCGAAAAGGATATATGGGTTAATATACGCTCTAAAGTTGAAAATATCATAAAATTTATTAAAAAGGGGGCCTCAATTATAGGAATTGAAATAGGGAATTGAATTCATTATAGGGCTTACTCTTTTAGAAAAAGACATGCCGCTACTCGGACTCGAACCGAGATGCTCTAGCACTGCTTCCTAAGAGCAGCGTGTCTACCGATTTCACCATAGCGGCTTATTCGAAATCATAATAACCTTTTTTTATTCAATCGTCGAGATTGAGGGGGTTAATTCAATATTTTTTAGGAAACATTCAAATTGATGACTAAAAGTTTGTTTCAAAATTAGGCGGCATTTAATCTAAACGTTTTCGTTAATAATATTAATTATTCTTATAATAGTTTTGTTTTTTATTTATTTTAGGGTATCCGTTTTTTAACTTAACTAACAACGGGGTTTTTCGTTTCATAGTTTATTACTTTATGGTCTCCTGAAAATAAAACGGAACTTTTTGAACTAGATAATTTTGACTTCAATTCACGGATAGAACTAAAAAGTAAATTGATTATCGAGTCAAGTCGATGGGGAAGGTGATAATCCCCATCTTGAAAATGATAAAACATACCAAAACAAAAGGTGAAACCTTGTGCTTGCGTTTATTCTTTTTTCAAACAAAAGAATACCATTCACTTTTTGAATTCAGTAGACAACCGAATTATTATTTCTACTAAAAAATAACAAAACAAAATGAATTCCATTTTATATGGAAATAATTTTTTTTTATTAAATAAAAATGAAATAGTAATTTAGATTATTATCTATTATTATTATTAGATTAATATTATTTAGAATCTTGATAACTTCTAAACTTTAGAAAAAAAAAAACTTATAAATAAATTATAACAAAAATGAGACTCTTTTTTGAATTAGACCGATTCACATTGTTTAGTCTATTGTTTGATTATTTATTTGTCACACAAAAAAAACTTTTTGAGCTACCGGTAGAAAGAGATTTCGCTAACGAAAAAGCTTTCAATGCTGCCCAATACCCTTTCCTTTTCCAAATATTTTTACGAATACGTTTTTTTGAACTAGAGGTGCGCTTTTTTGGCACTGCCATTTTTAAATTATAATTGGTTCATCGGTTGGATGTGAAAGACATCTATTGTTCAAAATCAATTGTTCTTTACTATATCTCTAGCTAGCTATTCTCTAAATTACATTCCCCTCATCATAAAAGGTGTATGGAAAAATTGTCTAAAATATTACTAAGAACAATAAGATCTACTATGCCAAATAGAATAGATTGAGGTTGATAAAATCAAAAATACAAACAAAAGGGGTTGGGTCTTTGCTTTCTAGTTTTGTCATGTTCCATTCTTACATGTAATAAAATACATCGAAAGATTTAAAAACTCAATCCCTCTCCTGCTTAATAAAAAAAAATGTAATAAATTTTCTTTTTTTATTTTTTTATTATATTAATTAAATTGGTCAAGTTCGAAGAAAGGAATTTTCATTTTCAAACTCGAATGAGCCTAAGCCTAGTAGTTAATTGATTAAAATATACAAAATACTTTCTAAAAACCATTTTTTTGCCCCTCTTTTTTATTTTACATAAAAAAAGTGTGGGATACCAAAGCATTTCCTACAAATAGCTTTTATTGTAATGGAAGACAATCAATTAGTTCTAAAAAAATTTCTTAATGATTGGGAATAGCCGAACCAAACTGCAATAAATTGGTTTTGTTTTATGGGAAATAGGTTTTATGAGTCAAGTTATGGGCCCTATGATTCATATTAAATACTTTTTTGCTGTCATTATTTATCCTTGCTCTATAGATATAAATAAATTATTGTAATACGTAATAATTAGACCGAAATTGCAATTTTTCGTTTTTATCTTCATAAAATTGGACTTAATAATTTTAATTTCATATTAACAATTCAATATTAATAATAAATTTCAATATTAATAATAAATTTAATAATAAACTAATAATAAACAAAGTACATATTTATTTTTCACTCGTAAATTGTTCATATCAGTAAATTGTTCATATCATTTGACTAACCCTAACTCTTCATCTTCATTTGAAATATTTGAAGTAGTTTGGAAAGATTCCGAATAATTAAACCTGGGAAATTCTATTTAAGTTTTATTTTATATATCTTAATTTTTTTTATTAATCGATCGCTTTCAAAAGAAAAGAAATAAGAACTGGTGAATCAGAAACAATTAATTAAGATAATTTTTTTATTTATTTTTATATGGAATATACATATCAATATTCATGGATCATACCGTTCATTCCACTTCCAGTTCCTATGTTAATAGGAGCTGGACTTCTACTTTTTCCAACGGCAACTAAAAATCTTCGCCGTATGTGGGCTTTTCCAAGTGTTTTATTATTAAGTATAGTTATGATTTTTTCAGCCCATTTCTTTATTCAGCAACTAAATAATAATTCTGTTTATCAATATGTATGGTCTTGGACCATCAATAATGATTTTTCTTTAGAGTTTGGCTGCTTGGTTGATCCACTTACTTCTATTATGTCAATATTAATCACTAGTGTTGGGATTATGGTTCTTATTTATAGTGACAATTATATGTCTCATGATCGAGGATATGTGAGATTTTTTGCTTATATGAGTTTTTCCAATACTTCAATGTTGGGATTAGTTACTAGTTCTAATTTAATACAAATTTATATTTTTTGGGAATTAGTTGGAATGTGTTCTTATCTATTAATAGGTTTTTGGTTCACCCGACCTAGTGCGGCGAATGCTTGTCAAAAAGCGTTTGTAACTAATCGTGTCGGGGATTTTGGGTTATTATTAGGAATTTTAGGTTTTTATTGGATAACGGGTAGTTTTGAATTTCGGGATTTGTTTGAAATATTCAATAACTTGGTTTATAATAATGTTTATAATAATGAAGTTAATCCTTTATTTGTTACTTTATGTGCCTTCCTATTATTTGCCGGCGCAGTTGCGAAATCTGCTCAATTTCCCCTTCATGTCTGGTTACCCGATGCCATGGAAGGGCCTACCCCTATTTCGGCTCTTATACATGCTGCTACGATGGTAGCAGCAGGAATTTTTCTTGTAGCTCGGCTTCTTCCTCTTTTCATAGCTATACCTTACATATTAAATCTAATATCTTTGATCGGTATAATAACATTGTTTTTAGGAGCTACTTTAGCTCTTGCTCAAAAAGATATTAAGAGAGGTTTAGCTTATTCTACAATGTCTCAATTGGGTTATATGATGTTAGCTTTAGGTATGGGTTCTTATCAAGCTGCTTTATTTCATTTGATTACTCATGCTTATTCGAAAGCATTGTTGTTTTTAGGATCTGGATCTATTATTCATTCGATGGAAGCTATTGTTGGGTATTCTCCAGATAAAAGTCAGAATATGGTTCTTATGGGCGGTTTAAGAAAACATGTACCAATTACAAAAACTTCTTTTTTATTAGGTACACTTTCTCTTTGTGGTATTCCACCTCTTGCTTGTTTTTGGTCCAAAGATGAAATTCTTAGTGATAGTTGGTTGTATTCACCGATTTTTGCAATAATAGCTTATTCTACGGCAGGATTAACCGCCTTTTATATGTTTCGGATCTATTTACTTACTTTTGAAGGACATTTAAACGTTTATTTTCAAAATTACAGTGGCAAAAAAAGCAGCTCATTCTATTCAATGTCTCTGTGGGGTAAAGAAGGACCTAAAATTAGGAAAACAAACTTTCGTTTATTCGATTTATTAATGATTAAAAACAACGAAAAGGCTCCTTTTTTAAACACATATCGAATTGATAGTAATGAAAATGTAAGAAGCATGGTGCAGCCTTTTATTAGTATTACCCATTTTGGCACTAAAAAAACGTTCTCATATCCCCATGAGTCGGACAATACTATGCTATTTCCCATGCTTGTATTGGTTTTATTTACGTTATTCGTTGGGGCCATTGGAATTCCTTTCTTCAATTATGAAGGAATGGATTTAGATATATTATCAAAATTGTTAACTCCGTCCATAAACCTTTTACATCAAAAGCGAATCCATTCTGTCGATTGGTATGAATTTCTCACAAACGCAGTTTTTTCAGTCAGTATAGCTTATTGCGGAATACTTATAGCGTCCTTTTTATATAAGCCTGTTTATTCATCTTTACAAAATTTGAATTTATTTAATTCATTTGTTAAAAGGGTTCCTAATAAAATGCAAGTTTTGGGGGTTAAAATAATAAATGTGATATATGATTGGTCGTATAATCGCGGTTACATAGATGTTTTTTATACAATATCCTTAACTAAGGGTATAAGAAGATTAGCTG